GGGTACTTTGCAAGTTCGACCAAAAGGGGAATCACTCGATTTCCTGGATTATATATTTCTGTAGATTAGATATCGTACAAATACTTTCTATACTCTTACCCTATTTATTTTAGTATCTCAGAAAAATGGAAATTTTTGATAAGTTCATTGAATAAGTTCTATTCTTTGTTTGTCCACTACTTTATTGTACGTAATAAATCGAAAAAAAAAGTTCTGATACATCTGGAAAACCGAAACCAAGACTAGGAATTTTTGACGAACAGAATCAAAAATCATTACTCTTTCGACACAAGAAAAGGAATTTTCTACACCCCTTTCTTGTGTCGAAGACTAGGAAGACAAGCCTCCTAAAATTATTTGTTCCCCGCATTTATAGTTCGCTCTATTACCCGCTTACTTATGCTAATATCTATCCCAATTTGATTCTATTTCAAATAGAAGCAAATGGATCCATTTTATGACATTGCAATCTGGCAATAGTAACATAGTCGTACCAATTGAATTTGGCTAAAAAAACAAAGAAAGAGACGGTAAAATCATAAAGTCAACTAAAATAGTTTTCTTCAAACAAAAATCTACCTATTATGACTAGGAATGCGGTACAAGGGATTCCCCAAAGCTCGTAGAAAAAGAGCAAGTAAATAAAAGGGTTTTCAGAATTGATTTTTTTTGATCATACATAATTGACAACAAGAATTTTGTGCTTTTTACGAACCGGATGTCCATAAATTTGCGAGTCTAGAAATTCATTTCGGCCAATTGAACCTTCTCGAACTGTTTCTTTTTAAGAACCAAAAAAATTTGTGCCAAAATAACAGATGCCAAGAAGAACAAAAGACCTTGGACACGTAATGGATCTTGAAGTACTATTTCTGCATCTCCCTGACCAAATCCACCCACATTAGGATTACTCGTTAATGGTTGATCAAATTTGATGGATTCACCCTCTGAAACAAGAAGTTCTGGGCCTGGAGGAATAATATCAACCACTTGACGTCCATCCGATGGATCTGTTATGGTTATTTCATATCCCCCTTTTTCTTTTCGTATGATTTTACTTACTATACCCGCTCCTGTAGCATTATAAACTGTATTGTTACTCTTGCTTCCGTCGGGATAAATCTGACCCCTTCCCCTATTTCCTCCTACGTATATAGGATATTTTAAGAAGTGAACATCTTTCTTAGTAGCGGGGTCGGGGGAAAGAATAGGAAAGGTGATTTCACTATATTTCTGACCAGAGACAGGCCCTATTACAAGAATATTTTTTTTATTAGGGCGATAGCTCTGAAAAGACAAATTGCCTATCTTTTCTTTCATCTCGGGAGAAATACGATCGGAAGGAGCTAATTCAAACCCCTCCGGTAAAATAAGAACAGCCCCCACATTCAAACCCCCTTTCTTACCATTAGCAAGAACTTGTTTCACTTGCTTATCATAAGGAATTCGAACAACTGCTTCAAATACAGTATCAGGAAGTACCGATTGTGGAACCTCAATATCCACGGGCTTATTAGCTAAATGGCAATTGGCACATACAATACGCCCAGTCGCTTCTCGTGGATTTTCATAACCCTGCTGTGCAAAAATGGGATATGCACTTGAAATGGATGTCCGAGTTATGATATATATCATGAGCGATATGGAAATAGATCGAGTAATCTGTTCCTTTACCCAAAAAAAAGTATTTCTAGTTTGCATGGTCTAATCATTGATCCGAAAATTTCTACAATAAATTGGGTAGGTCGCTAATATAGTTCCCTATCCACGATTCTGCTATATTACTGGAATCATTTTACTGAAATACTATAGGATGAAAATCCCCCGGATAGAAAGTTTTTAATGCTTATGTAGAACTACAAAGTAAGAAACATTCTAATTAATTAGATTCATATCGGTGGATCATTTATCAATCAGTCATTGAATGATAAATAACTACAAGTGACGGAGATACACGATTTAAATAAGAGAAAACCCAATATTTAAAAATACTATCCAGAACAACTGGAAAAATGCAAACAAGATAAGATATAATTTGATCATTATCATCAAATCCAAAATCTTTGTAGACAGAACAAATAATTAGTTTCCAAGTGTGGTGTGAATGAAATCCCATACATAAATCGCTTAATAAAAGAATCCAAAAAGCTTTTACTGTATCACTTAAGTTATATAGGAATTCCTGAGCCCAAGAGTTAAGAATAACAAGTTCTTCATTACCTAAAATAGAATAAAGGCTTAGAATAACAAAACAGATTATATTTGTCGAGAAGTGCAAAATCGTATGGATACGATCCTCATTGTGTATCTTGATTAATTGGATCGTTTCTTTGTGGATTCCTAGAGGAAGCTTTTGTAGATGTGTCTCCGAGTATTCCTTGATCATTTCGTCCAAGAAGAGGATTTCTTCTAATTCTATGAACTTTTCTAGAATACTTTTTTGTTCAATATCATTCAAAAAAAGTTCGGATTGACCAGTATTCGACCAATTAGTAACCCAAGATTCCATACTTTTAGTAAATAAGAGAGAAATCCACCAGGGCAAAAATACTATAGATGCAAGATACAAAAGAGGAGTGAATGCTTTCTTTTTTGCCATTTTTCACCTGTGAATTTTTAATTAACCCGCTTCATTTGTCGACTCTATGTGATCGAATATTTCTTTCAAACATGAGTTCTAGACACGAAACCTATGAATCTATTTTATTTGTGATTTTGTTTGAATCTAGAAAGAATATAGAAATAGACTAAGACTCCACTTCGAATTCGAATGAAGAAATAATCAAAAATATTGTTTCCAGATATCTCAATTCATCAAATCCCAAACAAGTGTCTCCTTTCGATGAATGACCGAAAGAAGTCCTTTGAGGAATGAATATTTTGGATATTTTGAGACGAAAGAACTCCTTTTTTATCAAAATATTCAAAATATTTCGAAAGAATTCCAATGATTCCCCATAGCCAAGAATAGAATAATTGAGAGAAAGATATTGTCATGATCAAAAAAATGAGCGGCAAAACAAGACAGAAATGGGCCAGTTATCATTATTAAGAAAACCCATTATTGGTTAGTAAAGAACACAAACGAAAGGATAAAAAAAGGTCGATTGACAAAAAGGAAATAATTTACAAGATATGATTTATCTGCATCTAACGTATCACTTCCAACAAATATTGAACTTCAAAAAAAAAGAGAAATTTCTTTCCTTCGAAATCGTTTGATATATGAGATGAATTGAATCTAGTAGTTCAATTTCTTACTTGTTTCAATTGAGTTGCATGGATTTGGATACGCATAAAAAACCACAAAAAAAAGAGTTTTGTTTTATGGTTGTTCCATATACGTCGGCTTTGGCTCGACTGAATGTTCTGACGAAACTTCAGTTAAGTTCTGTTATATAAAAAACAGGATTCTTGCATTTTTCCCTCCTGCTGAGGCTGAGAAAACATTCGTTCTTCAGCCTCAGTTCCTTTTCTTAAAAGATTTCAATTGGTACGCGCAAGAAATAGGCCAATTCCACGGCTTTTTGTTCAATTTCTCGTGGAGTCAAATTCTCATCAGTACGGGTCAACAGAAGAACCCCCCGGCCTCTGATATCTATATAAAGGACACGACGAGCATAAAGACCCTCTTTGACTCCTATTCTAACGGATTGAATATCTTTTATATAGAATCGGAGGAATATGCGACGATTTTTTCCAGGAAATCCCCAACGAAAAATACACACTATTCCTTCCTTTCTATCGAATCGATCATAACCACTACCTACATTCCAGGAAATTGTGCACCACAAATAGGAACTAATAAAGAGACCCGCGATCCCGTAGAAAGACATCACGATCCCTTGTGGAAAAAAAGGGATTTGCTGAGACGGAACAAAAGATATCAAATTTCTACCAAGATAACTGGAAGTTCCAACCAATAAGAATCCTAATGAACCTAAAAAAACGGTAAGGGCCCAGAAAAAATTACTTAGTTTTCGAGCCCCCGTTATAAGTTCTAACCATAACTGTTTTGATCGCCAATTCATACTTGCTCCGATTTCATTTTATTCGAATTGAAAAAATACCCCTAATGATTTTGACTTTATTTTTTTTATTTCCGAAGGAACTCTCATCAACTAGCACTAGTTTGATGTGAACTAGTACTAGTTTGATGTGAACTTTTAAGAGTAATCCATCAAATTGGTTAGATCTAAACTAATAACATACCCTTCATATGATCCCAATATACATATAGATCCACCAACTTTACATTTTAGGCATCCAGCGCCCCTGATCTATTTGAAACTAGCTAGAATTCATTTACCCATAGATCATTTTTGCAGGCATAAGAGCTTTTTCCTTTATGTTCGCCGGAAATCACATGTTATACCATATTTCCCGAAATCAAAATCTGTGTTATGTTACAAGTCTAAGTTTCAAAAAAAAACGGATGAGATTTTGTCCCCTCAGATCTAAACAATCTTGTTTTTTTGAACATAAAGAAATAAAGAAGCCATTGCCATTGCTGGAAATACTAGGCCTACTAAAGGCACAAAAATAGAGGGAAAATTGAAAGTTGTCATAAAATGGGTACCTCGATTTACTATTTGTACCTGTTATTATTTTATTTTTAATATCCTATTTTTTATTTATACTAATTATAATTAAGAATTGTAATTATTATGAATTCGTAGTTATTATTTAAAGATATAAGTATCTAGATATCTAAGTGATAGAATAAGTCCAAGGAATATAGAACTAAATAAATGGACTTATTCTATCACTTAGATCTTAGGTCACCAAAGAAAATTCCATTCTTATTTACTTTGATTCCGATAAGCTAACTACTTGTTTCCTACAAATAAAATAATGGAATTTAGCGCGCTCTACTTGATTGAATTGGAATTCAAAGGATTGAAGCCGTGGAACTGCAAAAAATCATTCAGAACGTGTTTTAAAAGTTTACGTGGTATGATTAGGTCCAATATGCCCTTCTCGAATAAAGGTTCAGCCTCTTGTGAACCTTCGGGTATTGGTTGCTTCAATGTTTCTTCAATTACTCTTTTACCCGCAAATGCAATGTAGGAATTGGGCTCGGCAAAAATGAGATCTGCCAACGTACCAAAACTAGCTGTTACCCCACCAGTAGTAGGAGATGCAAGAATTGATATATATACTAACTTGCTATTGAATTGATCATAATCCAATAGGGCACATGATATTTTAGCCATTTGCATCAAGCTCAAACTTCCTTCTTGCATTCGCGCCCCACCCGAAGCGCACACTATAATAAGAGGTAGAGATTGATTGATAGCGTACTCAACCAAACGGGCGATTTTCTCTCCAACTACGGATCCCATACTGCCCCCCATAAACTCAAACTCCATAATCCCAAAAGCTACGGGAATACTATTTAGTTGACCTACACCTGTTTGAACAGCCTCATTTAATCCTGTCTTTTTTCGATAAGAATCAAGACGATCTTCATAGGGCGTGTCCTCCTCCGAATCCGATTCAAAAGGATCTTCTGAAACCTCCTGCGAATCCGATTCAAAAGAATCTTCTGAAACCTCCTCCGAATCCGATTCAAAAGGATCTTCTGAAACCTCCTCCGAATCCGATTCAAAAGGATCTTCTGAAACCTCCTCCGAATCCGATTCAAAAGGATCTTCTGAAACCTCCTTCGAATCCGATTCAGAAGATCTTTCTGAAATCTTCTTCCGAATCTCCTTTTGGATCAAAGAAATCTCTTTTCGAAGGTCTTCAAGCGTGCATTCATATTTAGAAGGATCTTCTGAAACCTCCTCCGAATCCGATTCAAAAGGATCGGGATCCGGAGAGGCCATGTCTTCATCGATAGGATGCCAAGTACCGGAGTCGACCAAAAATTCGATTCTTTCTGGACTATTCATTGTGAAATGGTATCCACAGTGTTCACACATATTATTTCGTTCTTTTACCAATCTTTTATAATTTAATTGATTACAATCTTCGCATAGAACCCACAAAGCCGCAATGTGGGGAGGAGTACTCCTAAGATACGAATGCTTAGGATCCGAATCAGATCCATCCCGATGATTCGGATCATCAGGATGTGTATCATCCGAATCATCCGAATCATCAGGATGTGTATCATCCGAATCATCCGAATCATTAGATTCGGGATCTTTCGTTTTTGGATTTTTCGAATCCTCTCTTATACGGAGATCATTACCCTTCGCGGAGTTTGGTGTGTCGGATCCCCCGCTTTCACCACATGCTTTCCACGAACTTTTTATCCCATCTCCCCATGAAGATTGAGTCTTAAAGAAAATCGAATTAAAAGACCGGTTTGAACTAAAATAACATTTTGAATTCAAAAACTTGACAAGCATATTGACCTCTTTTAATTTTAAATAAAAAAAACATTGTCGTAATCGTAAAATAAATAAAGTAAAATAAAAATAATAAATCTTGTAAATTCTAAAAAAAATAGAATTGATTCCATGGTGTTAAGGATTTTGATTTAAGTTCTTTTCTTTCTAAGAAGTACAAGGGACAATATTGTAAGAGGTTCAAGAGGCTGTAAGGGGTACAAGGGATAATATTGTAAGAGGTTCAAGAGGCTGTAAGGGGTACAAGGGATAATATTGTAAGAGGTTCAAGAGGCTGTAAGGGGTACAAGGGATAATATTGTAAGAGGTATGTACGTATTTTTTACAAGAATCTGATTTCCTAATATTTATAAAAATACAATAAATCACGTTGGATCCACAATTCTTTATTTCGATAAATAATTATTTTGATTTGACTATGTTATTTTCTACCTATTTTTAGTTATCTTCCAAAAAAAAATATGTTTATTCTATCTTATTTTCTAATAGAAATAGACGAAACATAGAAATTCAATCACTGAAGTGTCAAAAAAAAAAAGGATTCTCTTTTGTTTTGTGGGAATCCGGGAGCAAGACTTCACTATATATGAATAGGATGGAATCCCTTTTCATTCTATTTAATTTAGAATGAAAAAAAGTGATTTTTCCTATGTCTTCGCATCGAACAAAAAAAAGAACTATTTGTTCTCTCCTAGAAAGAATTTTTTCGTAAAACCTCGTCTAAAAACAAGTCAAAAATGAAGATTCTAATTTATCCAAAATACATGCAATAGAATCTTTGTATTCGGCTCAATCCTTTTATTAAAAGATTGGGCCGAGTTTTATTGCAATTCAATTAGCAGAACGGAGAGTAATTACTTCTTACTACAAATCCAAAGTATCCACTGCCGCGAACTCAAATTTGATCTCTTTCCATACCTCACAAGCGGCAGCTAGTTCAAGGCTCCATTTGCTAGCCTCACGGATAATTGCATTACCCTCAGCAGCAAGATCACGTCCTTCATTACGAGCTTGTACACATGCTTCTAGAGCTACTCGGTTAGCTACGGCACCTGGCGCATTACCCCAAGGGTGTCCTAAAGTTCCTCCACCGAACTGTAGTACGGAATCATCCCCAAAGATCTCGGTTAGAGCAGGCATA